AGGGCGGGCTAGTTTGAAGTGGGCATTGAAATTTGTAGTTGTATTTAGGATGAGTGGGGGTGGGTTTCAGATCTAGGGGGATGGATGTCTAAGGGAAATTGAATCATTAAAGTAGCAGGTTTGTATCAAATGGCGGGGGATTGTGTTAAATCGTTGAGGTTTGTGGGCTTACCGGCGTCTTTTTGATTGTCAAAGGGAGCTTAGCCTTGGGTTGCGCTGATTGTGCACTTATTCTTGTTTTTGGGGTTTGGCAAGATATTGATAGTTGCACGTGGCGCTAAGATTTAACGGGGGGGAGGGGGGGGTTTTGGTGAGCCTGTCAGCTTGGTGGGGGTGGGTGCGCGTGTATACGTTGCGTGTATACGTTGCGTGTATACGTTGCGTGTATACGTTGCGTGTATACGTTGCGTGTATACGTTGCGTGTATACGTTGCGTGTATACGTTGCGTGTATACGTTGCGTGTATACGTTGCGTGTATACGTTGCGTGTATACGTTGCGTGTATACGTTGCGTGTATACGTTGCGTGTATACGTTGCGTGTATACGTTGCGTGTATACGTTGCGTGTATACGTTGCTATGTCCTGTAACCATTGACTGAATTGCACCCCTACTGGGCTTCGGTCGGATGCTCGCTATCCTTGTCTCCGTTGGTGTTCCTTTTCAATTCTTCGAGCACTCTTAATGTCCTGTACCATTCATTTCATTTACCCTTTGATTTTGATGTGGCTCCCTCGCATAGGTTCAATTCGAGCTCAGCTACAAGTTATTTGACTGTGTTAAGGCCTTTGACGGCCATAGCTGAGTCCAAGCATACCCCTAAAAATTAAAAGATACCAAAGGCATGACACCACAGTTATGTGTCGGCATGGGCTGATTAGTCACTAACCCATCGAGATGTCTTATTTAAGAGGAAAGAATAGGCGATTTTAGGTGAGATGGCCCTGAAGAAAGAACCAGATGTCGTTTACACCCCAAGTCTAGAAACCCCCACGAGCTATGGGCCCGGGGCGAGAAGAGGGACACTTCTCGCAAGGGTTGCTGGTTTCACGTGAGTTGGTAGTCGAGAGATAACCCATTGGAGGTGATATGCATGTTGTCTGGGACTGATTTGACTTAATGGGGTATGTACGATCAATCACTGTATGTACTATGTAAAGCCAAGCATTTTATTTGGTCAAGGATATTCCTGTTGCCGAGGGTTTGACTGTGTGACTTCATTGGATGTATTATGTAATGTCATGGTTTTATTGTACTTGCTTATATGCATGGGGTAAGCCATTAATGTACGATTATACATGGTATGTACTATATAATGTATGTCCTGGTCCAGTTTATGCACGAATTACATAGGGGTGGGTAGTGGTAAATTAATACTAGGGAGTTACAGGGGGCTAGTTTTATTCCATTCATATGGGGGTTCAAGGAATAGTTTAAGTAGAACTTCAGCTTTGGGTGTTGATGGTGGAACTTGGAGTTCCTTCCTTGAGTCTGTGGGGGAGTGTTGTTCCCCTTTTCTGGTTTACAAGACCAGGGTAATGTAATATACTACAGAGACTCTTCATTTTAATAGATGGTTTTCTACGATGCTTGCGAGTGGTATTAGGACTAGGATCATTAGGAAGTATAGGATGGAGGCTAGTTGTCCGATGATAATGAATGGGTGTTCAACAGGTTGGCCTCCGATTCAGGTTAATGTTAGGAGGTCTGCAACTAGGAGTCAGAATAAGCATTGGCTTAGGGGTCGGAATGCTATGCTGCGTTGTTTTGATGTGTGGAGTAGTGGGATGACAGCTAGGATGAGGATAGATAGAACTAGGGCTACTACTCCGCCAAGTTTGTTTGGGATTGAGCGTAGAATTGCATAGGCAAATAGGAAGTACCACTCTGGTTTAATGTGGGGTGGGGTATTTAATGGGTTAGCTGGAGTATAGTTGTCTGGGTCACCCAGTAGGTCGGGGGCGAATAGGACTAGGGATAGTAGTGCTATTAGCATTAGTATGAGGCCTAAGATGTCTTTAATGGTGTGGTAAGGATGGAATGGGATTATATCTATGTCTGATGGGATTCCAGTTGGGTTGTTTGAGCCTGTTTCGTGGAGGAAGAGAAGGTGAACTACGACTATGGCTGAGATAATAAAGGGTAGTAGGAAGTGTAGGGCGAAAAATCGGGTAAGTGTGGCTTTGTCAACTGAGAATCCCCCTCAGACTCATTCTACCAGGGTAGTTCCAATGTAAGGGATGGCCGAGAGAAGGTTTGTGATGACCGTTGCACCTCAGAAAGATATTTGGCCTCATGGGAGGACGTAGCCTATAAATGCTGTAGCCATGACGGCGAATAGGAGGATGATTCCAACGTTTCATGTTTCCGAGAATGTGTAGGATCCGTAGTAGATTCCCCGCCCTACGTGCAGGAATAGGCAGATGAAGAATATGGAGGCTCCGTTGGCGTGAAGGTAGCGTAGAATTCAACCGTAGTTGACGTCTCGGCAAATATGGGTTACGGAGTAGAAGGCCGTGGCGGTGTCTGATGTGTAGTGTATAGCTAGGAAGAGGCCCGTGAGGATTTGTATGGCTAGGCAGATTCCCAGGAGGGATCCGAAGTTTCATCAGGAGGAGATACTTGATGGGGTTGGTAAGTCAACGAATGAGTCGTTGATAATTTTGAATAGTGGGTGGGATTTGCGAATGTTGGTCATTAGTGTTCTTATAGTTGAAATACAACGGTGATTTTTCATGTCATTGGTCGTGGTTAGATTCCATGTGAGAATAATGATGACATATATTGTGTTCATTTTAAGTACCATTTTTGTTATTAGTTTTGTTGGGTTTTCTTCTAAACCGTCGCCTATTTATGGAGGGGTTGGGTTGATTGTGAGTGGTGGGGTTGGGTGTGGGATCGTAATGAGTTTTGGTGGGTCCTTCTTAGGGCTGATGGTGTTTTTGATTTATTTAGGGGGGATACTAGTGGTGTTTGGTTATACTACTGCCATGGCTACGGAGCAGTATCCTGAAGTGTGGGTTTCTAATAAGGTTGTGTTGGGGGCTTTTGTTTCTGGTTTGGTTGTTGAGGTTGTGTTTGTTTTATGTGTGTTAAATAGTGAGGAGTTGAAGGGTCTGTTTGGGTTAAATGGCCTGGGGGATTGGGTTATTTATAGTGTTGAAGATTCTGGGGTATTTAGTAAGGAGGTGATGGGTGTGGCTGCTCTGTATAGTTATGGGGTGTGGTTGGTGGTTGTTACTGGGTGATCTTTACTTGTTGGGGTGGTTGTTGTCTTGGAGGTTACTCGTGGAGGCTAAGTATGATTAGACTTAGGGTTAGGGTCAGGAGGAAAGAGAGGAAGTACAGCTTGATCTGACCTTTTTGGCTTGATACTAGGGTGGAGGTTTTTATTTGTAGATAAGAGATAGATTTGGGCAGGGCATTTTCTATTCATGTTAGGTCCAGTAATAGGGAGGCTGTTTTTTGGCTGAAGGACAGGTTTATTAGGGGCATGAGACGATGCATTACGGTTGGGAAGTAGCCGAGTAGGTTGGAGAACTTAAATGGGGTTGAGGGGTGTTTGAGTTTTAGGTTTTGTGTTGCCAGGCTTAGATCTATGGCGATAGTGAAGCCTAGGATAGTTACGGCTAGGGCAGTTATCTTTAGATACCAGGGTATAGTTATTTGGGGTACAGTTATGGTGGGGATGGTGTTGGTAATAAAGAAGCCAGCAAAAATACTTCCGATTAGGAGACGTTTGATGGAGTTTATTAGATATGGGTTGTTTTCGTTGATTAAAATGAGTGTGGGGAATCGTGGTTGGCCTAGGAGTGCGAAGAAGACGATTCGGGTGCTGTATACGGCTGTTAGGGAGGTGGCTACTAGGGTAATTAGGAGGGCTCAGGCGTTGGTATATGACGTGTTGGCTGATTCGATGATTAGGTCTTTGGAGTAGAATCCTGTTAGGAAGGGTATTCCTGTGAGTGCCAAGCTGCCTACAGTTAGGGCGGTGGTAGTGAATGGGAGGGTGCTGTAGAGGCCTCCTATTTTTCGAATGTCCTGTTCATCTCCTAGGCTATGAATAATGGAACCGGAGCATAGGAATAGTATGGCTTTAAAGAACGCATGGGTGCAGATGTGGAGGAATGCTAGGTGGGGTTGGTTGATGCCAATTGTCACTATTATCAAACCTAGTTGGCTGGAGGTGGAGAAGGCTACGATCTTTTTGATATCGTTTTGGGTCAGGGCGCAGATTGCTGTGAAAAGGGTAGTTATAGCTCCCAGGCATAGTACTGTGGACTGAATAGCCTTGTTATTTTCGATTAGTGGGTAGAATCGGATAAGTAGGAACACCCCTGCTACGACTATTGTGCTGGAGTGGAGTAGGGCTGAGACGGGGGTTGGGCCTTCTATGGCTGAAGGTAGTCATGGGTGGAGGCCAAATTGAGCTGATTTTCCTGTTGCGGCGAGGACGAGTCCGGCTAGGGGGAGATCAGTATTGTCTAGGTTGAGTGAGAAAATTTGTTGTAGGTCTCATGTGTTAGTATTAAACAGGAATCAGGCCATGGCCATCAGAAAGCCGACATCTCCGATTCGGTTGTACAGGATGGCTTGTAGGGCTGCGGTATTGGCGTCTGCTCGTCCATACCATCATCCGATGAGGAGGAACGATATGATGCCTACGCCCTCTCACCCGATGAAGAGTTGGAAGAGGTTGTTGGCGGATACTAGGATGAGTATCGTGATGAGGAATATGAGGAGATATTTGAAGAATCGGTCGATATAGGGGTCTAGGTGCATGTATCATAGGGAGAATTCTATAATTGATCATGTGACGAATAGCGCTACGGGTATGAAAATCATGGAGAAGTAGTCTAGTTTGAAGCTTATTGAGATTTTCAGGGTTTGGATCGATACTCAGTGCCAGTTTATTAGGATTACTTCTTGTCCTGATTGAATAAATATTATTGTTGGAACGAGGCTGATCATGAAGGCTCAGACGATGGTTGTTTTTACGTAGTATCGGTAGGTGCTGGTTTTGTGGAGGTTGAGGGTGGCCGTGATGATTGGGGTTGTTAAGATTAATAGGGAGGTCAGGATCAGGGGGGTGAATAGGTTTATTACTTTTATTTGGAGTTGCACCAATTTTTTGACTCCTAAGGCCAACGGATAACTACCATCCTTTAAAAGTGTAAGAAAGCCGTAGTGTTAAGTACGGGGGCATGAGTTAGCAGTTCTTGCATGCTTTCTTGGTAAATAAGAATTTTTATATTCTATTATTAGATTCACAATCTAATGTTTTGGTTTAAACTATATTTACAGTACAGGGTTCCTAGGATAATTTTGGGGTTGATGGATAAGAGGAGCAGAGGTGTGAGATGCATGACTATGAGGGTGTTTTCTCGTGTGAAGGAGGGGGTGAGGTTGTTGATATGGTATGTATGCTTGCCTCGTTGAGTTGTGATTAGTATGTGTAGAGAGTATAGGGCTGTGATAACAATGTTAGTTCCTATGAGGATGATGGATATGGAGGACCATGAGAATGTTGATATTACTACGAACAGCTCTCCGATCAGGTTGATTGTTGGTGGGAGGGCCAGATTGGTGAGACTTGCCAGTAGTCATCAGGCTGCTATTAGAGGTAAGATAGTTTGCAGGCCGCGAGCTAGGATTATGGTACGGCTGTGGATGCGTTCGTAGTTTGAGTTTGCCAGACAGAATAGTATTGAGGAAGTGAGGCCATGGGCGATCATCAAAGCTGTTGCTCCTATGTAGCTTCACGGTGTTTGAATGAGGATGGCTACGATTACTAATGCTATGTGGCTGACAGAGGAGTACGCGATGAGTGATTTTAGGTCTGTTTGGCGTAGGCAGATGGAGCTGGTTATGATTATTCCTCATAAGGACAGTACTAGGAATGGGTACGCTATGAAGTCCGTAACGGGGTTTAGTAGTATTGTAATTCGTAGCATACCATAGCCTCCTAGTTTTAGGAGGATAGCGGCTAGGACTATGGATCCGGCAATTGGCGCCTCCACGTGCGCTTTTGGTAGTCAGAGGTGTAGGCCATAGAGGGGTATTTTCACCATAAATGCTATTATGCATGCTAGCCATAGGAAGATGTTGCTCCATGAAGGGGATAGGGGTTGAAGTCAGTATGTTGAGAGGAGGAAGTTGAGGGTTCCTGTGATGTTTTGGATGTAGATTAGTGCTACTAGAAGGGGGAGAGACCCTGCTAGTGTGTAAAACAGGAAATAAAGTCCTGCATTTAGTCGTTCTGTTTGGTTTCCTCACCGGGTGATAATGATTAGGGTGGGTAGGAGTGTGGCTTCGAAGAGAATATAAAATAGGATTAGTTCGGTGGCAGTGAATGTTATGATTAGGAAAATTTGTAGAAGAATTAGTATGGTCATGAATAGTTTTTTTTGGTTCAGTGATTCGTTGATTAGGTGGTGTTGGCTGGCAATAAGTATAAGCGGTAGGAGTCAGGTGGTTAGCATGAGCAGGGGTGTTGATAGGGAGTCAGAGAAAAATACTAGAGAGGGGTTTAGGCTGTTGTCGGTGAATTGGTTAAGTAGGGGGAGGCTTAGTAGGCTAATTATCAGGCTATATATTGTGGGGTTGATTCAGATTATGGTGGGTTTTGACAATCACACAAGGGGGATTAGCATAGTCGTGGGGAGGATAATTTTTAGCATTGTAGTAGGTTGAGGTTTTGTACGTGGTCAACACCATAGGTGTTAGATACTATAACAAGTAGGGATAGACCTAGGGCGGCCTCGCAAGCTGCAAAGACCAAAAGGATAATTGGTATTATACTTGATGTAGTTAGGTGTGTGTTAAGGATTATTACCGTTACTATAACAAATATAGATAGTATCATGCCTTCTAGGCATAGGAGCGAGGATATCAGGTGGGATCGATATAGTAGTAGACCTAGTAGGGAGATTGCGAAGGCTAGTATCGTATTTATGTAGATTAAGGCCATTTGATAATTATGAGGATGCTCATAATTTAATGAGTCGAAATCATTCGTTTTATTTAAACTAATTATCATTATTCGGCTCATTCTAGTCCTTTTTGGGATCATTCGTAAGCCAGGCTGATGGCCAGTAGGGAGATTAGAAGTAGGGCTGTGGTAAGTATAGTTTCTAGGTTGTTGGCTTGAGATGCTCATGGTAGGGGTAGGAGGAGGGCAATTTCTAGGTCAAATAGTAAGAATGTAATGGCTACCAGGAAAAACTTCATGGAGAAAGGTAGGCGGGCGGATCCTATGGGGTCAAATCCACATTCGTAGGGGCTCGATTTTTCTGAGTATACGTTGGTCTGTGGGAGTCAAAATGCGATGGTTACAAGCAGTAGGGCTAAGAGGGTGTTTGTTAGAAGAGTTAGTATGAAGTTTATTATTCTTTTTCGGGTTTTACCGAAACTAACTGATTGGAAGTCAGTTGTACTGTTTGATACTAAAAGAATAAGATCCTCATCAATAAATAGATACGTATAGGAACAGTCATACGACGTCTACAAAGTGTCAGTACCAAGCAGCGGCTTCGAACCCAAAGTGGTGTTTAGATGTGAAGTGGAACTTTAGTTGGCGTAAAAAGCACACGATAAGGAATGTTGAGCCAATAATGACGTGTAGGCCGTGAAATCCTGTGGCTATGAAGAATGTTGAGCCGTACACTCCGTCTGCGATTGTGAAAGAGGTTTCGTAGTATTCTGAAGCTTGGAGTAGGGTGAAGTAGAGCCCGAGGGAGATGGTGATAAATAGGGCTTGGAGTATGTGGTTGCGGTTTCCTTCCATTAGGCCATGATGGGCTCAGGTGATGGATACTCCCGAGGCTAGTAGGACTGATGTGTTGAGGAGGGGAACTTCTAGGGGGTTAAGGGGGTGGATGCCCGTGGGTGGTCAGCATCCCCCTAGTTCGGGAGTGGGGGCCAGGCTTGAGTGGTAAAAGGCTCAGAAGAATCCTGAAAAGAAAAAAACTTCTGAGACGATGAAAAGGATTATTCCATACCGGAGGCCTTTCTGTACGATTGGGGTGTGATGTCCTTGAAAGGTGCTTTCTCGAATAATATCTCGTCATCATTGATATATGGTTAGTACGTTGGCTAGTAGGCCGAGGGTCAGTAATAATGTGGAGTTGAAGTGGAATCACATTACTAGGCCGGATGTCAGGAGGAGGGCGGATAGGGCTCCTGTGAGTGGTCAGGGGCTGGGGTTAACTATGTGATATGCGTGAGTTTGGTGGGTCATTAGGTATTGTCATGTAGGTAGAGGCTAACTAGTAGTGTAAATACATAGGCCTGGATCAGAGCAACAGCGAATTCTAGGATTGTGAGTAGGATAAGAATAACAAACGTGACGAAGGCAGTAGTTGTGCTGATGCTCAGCAGGGCTAGTGTGGCACCGCCAATTAAGTGGATCAGGAGGTGTCCGGCGGTGATATTGGCTGTTAGCCGTACAGCAAGGGCTATGGGTTGAATGAATAGGCTAATAGTTTCGATAACCACTAGCATGGGAATTAGGGGCAAGGGGGTTCCTTGCGGTAGGAAGTGGGCTAGAGAGGCTTTCGTCTTGTGGCGGAAGCCTAGGATTACAGTCCCGGCCCACAAGGGGATGGCTATACCCAGATTTATAGATAGTTGTGTGGTTGGTGTAAAGGAGTGGGGGAGTAGACCTAGTAGATTTGTAGAGCCAATGAATAAGATAAGAGATATAAGCATTAGTGCTCAGGTTTGGCCTTTGGGGTTATGGATGGCCATTATTTGTTTTGATGTCATGTGTATCAGTCGCTGTTGGATGGCGAGGAGGCGGGTACCAATTAGTCGGTTCGTTGAGGGGAATAGGATTGTGGGAAATATAATAATCAGAATAACAATGGGAAGGCCCATTATCGTTGGGGTAGTGAAAGAGGCGAATAGATTTTCGTTCATTTGGTTTCTCAAGGGGTGGTGTGTTTTGATGATTTGACTTCTGAGGGCTCTGGGCTAGAGTGGAAGGTGTGTTTTGAGATTTTTAGTTGTATTATGATAAATAGGGTGAGGGTTATAGAGAGGATAGTGATGAGTCATGTGGATGTGTCTAGTTGTGGCATTTCATTAAGGAGGGGGCTGGTCCTCAGTCTTTAACTTAAAAGGTTAACGCTATTTAGCTTCTTAATGGTCTTATTATACTATTGATGATGATCATTTTTCAAAGTGCTTTAGTGGGACTAATTCAAGGACAATTGGTATGAAGCTGTGGTTTGATCCACAAATTTCTGAGCATTGGCCGTAATAGAGGCCGGGTCGAGTAGATAGGAGGGTCGTTTGGTTCAGGCGTCCTGGGATGGCATCTGTTTTTAGGCCCAGGGAGGGTACGGCTCATGAATGTAGGACGTCTTCTGATGAGATTAATATACGAATGGTTATTTCCATTGGTAGTACAACTCGGTTATCTACTTCTAGTAGGCGTAGTTCACCTGGCTTTAAGTCGGACGTAGGGATTATGTACGAGTCGAAGCTCAGGTCTTCATAGTCTGTATACTCGTAGCTTCAATATCATTGGTGCCCTATCGTTTTAACGGTCAGGGATGGATTGTTGATTTCATCTATTATGTATAGAATTCGCAGAGATGGGAGGGCAATTATGATGAGGATAATGGCTGGGAGAATGGTTCAAATTGTCTCTACTTCTTGTGCGTCCATCGTACTAGTGTGGGTCAGGCTGGTCGTTAGCATGAGTGAAATAATGTATAGTACTAGAGAGCTAATTAGGAAGACAATCATTAAAGTATGGTCGTGGAAATGAAGTAATTCTTCTATGATGGGTGATGTGGCATCTTGGAAGCCTAGTTGGAAGGGGTACGCCATGGAGATATACAGGGGTTTAACCTATAACTCAACTTTGACAAAGTTGTGTAAATTTTACTAATATCTCTCTGGTAGAGAAAGACATAGTGGATATGATGTTGGCTTGAAACCAATGTAAGGGGGTTCGATTCCTTCCTTTCTTATTTTGGGTTTACGTAGGCAGGTTCTTCGAATGTGTGATAGGGTGGGGGGCATCCGTGCATTCACTCGAGGTTTGTTGTTGTAAGCTCGACTGTTGATACCTCTCGCTTTGATGCGAAGGCTTCTCATACTATGAATACCATCAGGATTACCGCTGTGAGCGAGATGAATGATCCTATGGAGGACACTGTGTTTCATGTTGTGTAGGCGTCCGGGTAGTCGGAGTATCGTCGGGGTATTCCAGACAGGCCTAAGAAGTGCTGGGGGAAGAAAGTCATGTTAACCCCCACGAATATGATGAGGAAGTGGATTTTTGCTCAGGTTGAGTCCAGTGTGTAGCCTGTGAATAATGGGAATCAGTGGACGAAGCCGCCTATAATGGCGAATACGGCTCCTATGGACAGGACGTAGTGGAAATGAGCTACGACATAATATGTGTCATGGAGTACGATGTCCAGTGATGAGTTGGCCAGTACAATCCCGGTCAGACCTCCCACGGTAAATAGGAAAATAAAGCCAAGGGCTCATAGTATTGCTGGTGATCATTTAATGTTTCCTCCGTGCAGGGTTGCTAGTCAGCTAAATACTTTTACTCCAGTAGGAATTGCGATGATTATAGTGGCTGAGGTAAAGTAGGCTCGTGTGTCAACGTCTAGGCCGACTGTGAATATGTGGTGGGCTCATACGATGAAGCCAAGGAAACCAATTGACATTATGGCTCATACCATTCCTATATATCCGAAAGGTTCTTTTTTGCCTGAGTAGTAGGTGACAATGTGAGAGATAATTCCGAATCCAGGTAAGATAAGAATGTACACCTCAGGGTGGCCGAAAAATCAGAACAGGTGTTGGTACAGGATAGGGTCCCCTCCTCCTGCAGGGTCAAAGAAGGTAGTGTTTAAGTTGCGGTCAGTTAATAGTATTGTAATTCCGGCCGCCAGGACGGGAAGAGATAGTAGGAGGAGTACTGCCGTAATCAGGACGGACCACACAAAGAGTGGTGTTTGATATTGGGAGAGGGCGGGGGGTTTTATGTTAATAATTGTAGTGATAAAATTAATCGCCCCCAGGATGGAAGACACCCCTGCTAGGTGGAGAGAAAAAATTGCTAAATCTACAGAGGCCCCTGCGTGGGCCAGGTTTCCTGCTAAAGGGGGATAGACGGTTCAACCAGTTCCGGCGCCAGCTTCAACTATGGAAGAGGCCAGTAGAAGTAAAAAAGAGGGGGGTAGGAGTCAGAAGCTCATATTGTTTATACGTGGGAATGCTATGTCTGGCGCGCCGATTATTAAGGGAACCAGTCAATTACCAAAGCCTCCGATCATGATCGGCATCACTATGAAGAAAATTATTACAAATGCGTGGGCAGTGACGATTACGTTGTAGATTTGGTCGTCTCCTAGAAGGGCGCCGGGCTGGCCTAGTTCAGCTCGGATTAGTAGGCTTAGGGCAGTGCCTACCATTCCTGCTCAGGCACCAAACAGCAAATAGAGGGTGCCGATGTCTTTATGATTTGTTGAGAAGAGTCAGCGGTTAATGAACATAGGTAAAATGGCCGAGTAGGCATTAGGCTGTAAATCTAATCACAGGGGTTTAGTCCCCTTTTTACCAAGCCCCGTGGTGTATTTTACACGTTGAATTGCAAATTCAAAGAAGCAGCTTCAACCCTGCCGGGGCTTCTCCCGCCTTTTTCCCTACGCGGCGGGAGAAGTAGATTGAAGCCAGTTGACTAGGGTATTTAGCTGTTAACTAAAATTTCGTGGGTTGGAAGCCCATCAATCTAGAAGGGCTTAGCTTAATTAAAGTGGTTGATTTGCATTCAGTTGATGTAAGATAGAGTCTTGCAGTCCTTATTGGCAGGAATTAAATGTATGTTCATTTGCTTAGAGCTTTGAAGGCTCTTGGTCTGTGTTAACCTAAATTCCTAGTTTAGTGCTGATAGCATTGGGGCTAGGGGGAGTGTTAGGGTGGATAGGATGATTATTGGGGCTAGTCAGTTTGTTCATTTTGTGTTCTCGAACTGTCATTTGATTTTCATGTTGTTAGTGGATGGAAATATTGTTAGGGATGTGGTGTACGTCAGTCGTATGTAGAAGTATAAGTTGAGTAGGGCGGTGATGGCTATTAGAGTTGGGAGGATGATGCTGTCGTTTTTTGTTAGCTCTTGAATAATTATTCATTTGGGTAAGAACCCTGTTAGTGGGGGGAGTCCTCCTAGTGACAGCATGATTGCTAGAATGGATGCTGTTAGCAGGGGTATTTTGTTTCATAGGTGTGATAGGGACAATGTAGTGGTCGATGAGTTGGTCATGAATAATGTGAAGGTTGTGGCTGTCATGAGGATGTACAGAGTTAGGTTGAGAAGTGCTATCGTGGGGTTGTAGGTTATGATGGCTGTCATTCATCCTATGTGGGCGATGGAGGAATATGCTAGGATTTTTCGTAGTTGGGTTTGGTTTAGTCCTCCTCAGCCTCCAACTAGGATGGATAGCATGGATATAGTGAGTAGGATGTCTAGGTTGATCGAGTGTGAGATTTGGTACAGGACTGAGAGGGGGGCTAGTTTTTGTCACGTGAGAAGGATCAGTCCTGATGACAGGGGGATGCCTTGTGTTACTTCAGGGACTCAGAAGTGGAATGGTGATAGGCCTAGTTTTATGGTGAGGGCTAGGGTTATAATAGTTGAAGCTGCTGGGCTTAGAATATTTGTGACAGTTCATTGGCCGGAGTGGAGGAGGTTGATGATGATGGCTAGTATGAGTAGTATAGATGCGGTCGCTTGTGTGAGGAAGTATTTGGTGGATGCTTCTGTGGACCGGGGGTTGGATCGTTTTATTATTATTGGGATAATAGCTAATATGTTTATCTCGAAGCCGATTCAGATAAGTAGTCAATGTGAGCTTATTATTACGATTAGGGTTCCCAGGATGATGGTAAATGAGATGGTGGTGAGGATGAGGGGGTTTATTAGTACGGGAAGGATGTGAACCAACATTTTCGGGGTATGGGCCCGATAGCTTACTTAGCTGACCTTACTGTAGAATGTGGTGTAGTTTGGTAGCACGGAGATTTTTGAAGTCTTAGGGGCAGGTTCGATTCCTGTAATTCTAGAAATAAGGGGGTTCAAACCCCTATAATTTACTCTATCAAAGTAACTCTTTTGTCAGACATATTTCTTATGTTTGTGGGGGAATGCCGGCTGTGATTACGGGCATTGTTACATGTCACATACATAGGGCTAGGGTCAGGGGTAGGAAGTTTTTTCATAGGAGATGCATGAGTTGGTCATATCGGAAGCGTGGGTATGATGCTCGTACTCATAGGAAGAGGATAGTGAGGAGTAAGGATTTGAGTACGAAGTTAGTAGTATATAGCTCTGGTATGAGTGGGTTGTGGAATGCCCCTAGGAATAGGGTGGCTGTGAAAATGTTTATTATGATAATGTTAGCATATTCTGCTAGGAAAAAGAGGGCAAATGGACCTCCAGCGTATTCTACATTGAATCCGGAGACGAGTTCGGATTCGCCTTCGGTTAGGTCGAATGGGGCTCGGTTGGTTTCTGCTAGAGTAGAAATAAATCACATTATGGCTAGTGGTCATGATGGGAAGATGAGTCATGTGTGCTCTTGTGTGGTGATCAGGGTTGATAGTGAGAAAGACCCACTTAGTAGTAATACAGATAGTAGGATGATCGCAAGGGTTACTTCATAGGAGATGGTTTGTGCCACCGCCCGCAGGGCTCCAATTAGGGCGTACTTGGAATTTGAGGCTCAGCCTGATCAAAGGATGGAGTATACGGCCAGGCTTGATATGGCTAATATGAATAGGACTCCTAGGTTTAGGTTAATTAGGGGGTGTGGTATGGGTAGGGGTGTCCATATTGTTAGGGCTAGGGTGAGGGCTAGGACGGGTGCGATAATGAATATGGAGATTGAGGATGTTAGGGGGCGTAGGGGTTCTTTGGTGAATAGCTTAACAGCATCAGCGATTGGCTGGAGGAGTCCATAGGGGCCTACAACGTTTGGCCCTTTGCGAAGTTGCATATAGCCTAGCACTTTCCGCTCGATGAGGGTTAGGAATGCTACGGCTAGTAGGACAGGTACGATTAGCAGTAGGAGATTGATTATGAACATGTTGTTAGAGAGAGGAGTTGAACCTCTGGCTATAAAAGTTTAAGTTTTATGCAATTACCGGGCTCTGCCACTCTAACGGGCCCTGTTTCTTGGGCAGGGTTATTTGAAGTTACTAGATTAAGATTAAATCATCTATCAACTTGAAGGCGCTTGTGGTGAAGTGGGCCTTGCTTCTCTTGTCCTTTCGTACTGGGAGAAGCCTAGAACAGATAGAAACCGACCTGGATTGCTCCGGTCTGAACTCAGATCACGTAGGACTTTAATCGTTGAACAAACGAACCGTTAATAGCTGTTGCACCATTGGGATGTCCTGATCCAACATCGAGGTCGTAAACCCTGATTGTCGATATGGACTCTCAAATAGGATTGCGCTGTTATCCCTAGGGTAACTTGTTCCGTTGATCAAATTTTGGATCAATAAGTGATGATATACTTTGACTAGTTAGTCTGGGTTTTAATCATTCGGAGGTTTTTTTGTGCTCCGAGGTCACCCCAACCTAAATTGTTAACCCATGTAAAGGGAAGTTGGGCCCTGGGTGGGTGGTAATTATCCTTATTGGGTTAATTAATTAAAGCTCCATAGGGTCTTCTCGTCTTGTTAAAGCATTCCCGCCTCTTCACGGGAAGGTCAATTTCACTGATTGGAAGTAAGAGACAGTAAAACCCTCGTGTGGCCATTCATACAAGTCCCTATTTAGGGAACAAGTGATTATGCTACCTTTGCACGGTCAGGATACCGCGGCCGTTGAACAGATGTCACTGGGCAGGCAGTGCCTCTAATACTTGGGATGCTAGAGGTGATGTTTTTGGTAAACAGGCGGGGTTTGTGTTTGCCGAGTTCCTTTTACTTCTTTTAATCTTTCCCTATTGCACTCCTGTGTTGGGCTAACAATTTGTTTTGTGATTCAGGCCTTGGCTTTGGGTTATGCGTTTACTTGTTGTTAACTATCAGTGGGGCATCCGTTCTGATATACACTTGTGCTGGGAGAACTAGTTCTTGTTACTCATATTAACAGTGTTGCTTCTATTTAATAATAGAATAGTCCAGTTGTGTGCGTTAGGAGTTGGCTTTTGTTTTAGGGATTAAGGTTTGTGGGCTTGTTGAGCTTTAACGCTTTCTTAATTGATGGCTGCTTTTAGGCCAACTATGGTGTTGATTGTGGCTTACTCTCTAACAAAGGTTGTACCCTGTGTCTAGCGGGCTGTACCCCTTTAGACTAGTTTTTAAACTTACATTGGAGTTGTCGGTCTTTTCAGGTAGAGTTTAAATTAGAACTAATATTCTGTTCTGGACAACCAGCTATCACCAGGCTCGGTAGGCTTTTCACCTCTAACTACAAATCTTCCCACTATTTTGCCACATAGACGGGTTTGCTCTGTGAAGCTGTTTGTAGGTAGCTCGTCTGGTTTCGGGGTAATTAACTTAAGGTCTCTTTGCTAATTTGTTCTGGTTAAGTCATTATGCAAAAGGTAAAAGGGGTAAGCTTTGCTGTTTTATACTTTTAGTTATCTTTCATCTTTCCCTTGCGGTACTTTCTCTATAGCGCCAAGTGTGCTTTCTATCTCCTATACTTTCACGGGGGTAAATGTTTTGATTCAGTTGGCTATGTAAGTTGAGTTGGGTTGTGGTTGGGCTAGTACTTGTTCAAAGTGTTCATTATGTGTGAAGTCTCCTGGGTGTAAGCCAGGTGCTTTGGTTTAAGCTACACTTTGGTGTATCCAAGCGCACTTTCCAGTACGCTTACCTTGTTACGACTTATCTCCTCTCATACTGTGGGTGTATGGTAATAGGTTTGGGCACTTCCTTTGTATTTGAGGAGGGTGACGGGCGGTGTGTGCGTGCTTCATGGCCTGATTCAATCAAGCTCTTTATTCTTGATTTACTACTAAATCCACCTTCCGCTCTTTGTTTCATGGTAGCTTCCGTATGTGGTTTTAAGTGTTCTTTGGTAAGAAAATGTAGCCCATCTCTTCCCAGCCCATGGGCTACACCTTGACCTAACGTTTTTATGTCTTATGTTTGTGCTTACTGTGGCTCCTTTTTAGGGTTTGCTGAGGATGGCGGTATATAAGCTGAGTTGGCAAGGGCTGGTGAGGTTTATCGGGGTCTATCGATTACAGGACAGGCTCCTCTAGAGGGGTATAAAGCACCGCCAAGTCCTTTGAGTTTTAAGCTGTTGCTGGTAGTACTCTGGCGAATAATGTTGTTGTGTTGATTGTTTAGGTTTAGGGCTAAGCATAGTGGGGTATCTAATCCCAGTTTGGGTCTTAGCTATCGTGTATTCAGAACTTATAAAGTCACTTTCGTGGTCTATTTTTATTTTAGCTATGGCTTTTTACGGCTTAGCTAGAGTTTAACTTTATTTTTCTTGTATTCTTAAACACGCTTTACGCCGTGTTTCTGTTGATTTGGGTTAATCGTGTGACCGCGGTGGCTGGCACGAAATTTACCAACCCTAAGGAGTAGGTATAACTTAGTCAAACTTTCGTTCATGGCTTAATTTTTATCACTGCTGTTTCCCGTGGGGGTGTGGTTAAGCAAGGCGTTATGAGCTACTTTGTAGTGCGCTTGATGCCCGCTCCTTTTAATCAGGTGTGATTTAGAGGGCATTCTCACTGGAGTGCGGATACTTGCATGTGTAGTTTTACCTAGAACCAACAGAAAGGCCAGGACCAAGCCTATGTGTTTATGGAGTACTAGTACTCATCTAGGCATTTTCAGTGCCTTGCTTTGGTTGGTTAAGCTACATTAAC